AATAGCTGATATAGTCATCATTCAATGGGTCAGGTCCACTTACTTTTTCTTTATTTAGAATTTGATAGTGGGTGTTATAAGAACATTGGAGAAATAAGAGCACCTTGGTTTGTCGATTAATAATAGGAATTGTATATATAGAGTATTATAGAATATTTCTGTTATGTCCCAGGACAAAAAATTTGTGAATAATGAGACATGAGGAGGACTACTATGTCACTACAGGTGGACTACTCCTAATACGTGCAATTAGTCATTTTGCTAATCAATAAATGTTCAACTTCCTAACTTAAAGTCATAATAATAAGAATTCGTTATAATGGTGGTTATCCTTTTCTTTTTAGAAAAAATAATAGAGATATTTTCCGCTGAAAAACGAAGGCTAAAACTTGAGTTTAGTGGAAAAAAAAGCCCTTTATCAGATTTGAACCGATGACTTACGCCTTACCATGGCGTTACTCTACCACTGAGTTAAAAGGGCCGTTTTATTCAATTCATGAATTAGCCATTTTTTTTTCATTATGAGTCTACTGCATATATGTATATATGTACTATATGTACATAATATATACGTATATGCATAGGAGTTCATTCAGGAACAATAAATTGGATTTACTCCAAAATAAGATTATTATTTTGAATTTTTTCAAAAATTCTAAAAAAAAAAAAATCTTATTTTGGATCTAGTCATACCATTAGACTATATTGACAATTCCAAAAAACTGCTCATACTATCATCATAGTATGATGATGGTCGGGCGTATATGCCCCTATCGTCTAGTGGTTCAGGACATCTCTCTTTCAAGGAGGCAGCGGGGATTCGACTTCCCCTGGGGGTAGGGTACTATGAAAGGAAGTTGATCATAGATTATCGATAAGCCTAGAATGAATTCTTCCTGGGTCGATGCCCGAGTGGTTAATGGGGACGGACTGTAAATTCGTTGGCAATATGTCTACGCTGGTTCAAATCCAGCTCGGCCCAATAATTCACCGCTCCATGAATATGATATAACCAATTTGTCTTCCATAAATGGAAATGCCTAATCCGTAGAAATAAAGAGAAAGAATCAATTTTTTTCTCTATCCCTATTTTTCTCTTTCTGATCTTTCTAAGGATCTAATTCATGATACTTTACTTAATTAAGTAAAGTATCATGAAAAGCAAACAAAAAAGTTTAGTTCTTTTTTCTGATTGATTATCCACTTTTGGCCGTAAAATAATTATTGGTTACTAGTAATCCGTGTCACTCTCACTATAGCCCATATTATATGTGGATATGATATCAGTATACCATTCCTGTCTTTCTTACAATACGACGACTAGGACTAGAATGTTCTTATGATTACATTAAGAATATGTAACATTAAGAATATGTATGCCATACACTTCGCTGGGATTGTAGTTCAATTGGTCAGAGCACCGCCCTGTCAAGGCGGAAGCTGCGGGTTCGAGCCCCGTCAGTCCCGAACTAGGATCCGGTGAATTTATCAATTTATCTCTCTCTTTTCACGGAAAAGGGGGACAGGAAGCAAGACCTAATCCCCAGTGGGGACCCTTATTTCTTTTGTTTCTTATTTCGCATTTATCATCACACAAATATGGATACGGGAATTTCAAATCTTTCCACTACTCCCGATTGATAAAGGAGAGACATATCATATGTACATTAGTACAATTGGTGGTATTACTATATTCAGTATTTTTAGAGATACCATCCTCGTCTTACTTTCTTTTTCGATTGTTCTTGATCAATGAAATGGAGTAGAGTAATCCTATTTTACCGGGAGTACATACAAAAATGGTATTCGTTTATTGTACGATGGACAATGAACTTAACATAATTACCCCGACAGAGTACTTTTCAGGTTAAACCACACCTTTTCTAGTTCTGACTTTGTTTGTGTATCCTCAATGACTAATTGTAAACAATCTATCTCATTCTCATTCAAATTGCAGACATCATTTTTGATGTATGCATTCCAGTACAAATAAATACAAGAAAGAGGATACTAATAAAATAAAAGAAAAGACCGAGCAAGGACCCTTTTCAGTAAATTTGTTGGAATATTTGATCTTTTTTATTTAATCCCTTTTTTTTCATCTCACCTCGTTTGGGTCTGTGTGTGACCCATAGAATACCGGTCATATAATACCTCATAATTGTAAGTATAATACACAGGAAGGAGAGTTGTATAAGATAAGGAAGACAGTAGGTTATAGAAAAGAAAAAGTGGAAGAGGATGAAAAATCCAATGGGATTCCTGATCCAATAAAAAATCCCATTTCGTAATTAGTATGGATAAAGGATTTTCCCATGTTATACTATTCAATTCTCGACGATGAATCGATTTGATAGATCAGATATTGTTATTCATAATATTGATCCTATTCAGTATCATCAGGATCAATTCATCCCAATGAATTTACAGGAGTTAAATTTCTCATCTCTATGGGATTACATCCCGAGTTATTGCGAAGAAAAAAATAAATAAATAATGAAATTATGGAAGTCAATATTCTCGCATTTATTGCTACTGCACTGTTCATTCTAGTTCCTACTGCTTTTTTACTTATTATCTACGTAAAAACAGTCAGTCAAAATGATTAATTTGAATCTGAATTATTAGTTCTTATCAATCCTTTTTTCAATGATTGAAGAAATGAAAGAAAGGGATTAAAAGAAAATTCCAAGTCTTAAATGAAAAGATCTGGTTGGAATCATAAAGTGTGGTAGAAAGGACTATATATAGTCCTTTCTACCACACTTTAGAGTATTTTATATTATCTAATATTGTATACAATGATATTATCATATAAAGTTGTATTGTATACAGATATAGACTTTATCTAAATGGAGGGTTTATATAGATCAATTTACAATATGTATGTATATGATGTATTAGATGTACATCTAATCTAAATAGTAGACTAGTACATCGAAATAGCAGTCTAATTCTATTTCTTTTTTTCGCTACATCCACTCGATTTCGATCAACCCAAAATAATCGAAGGCCAATTCTTCTAATTCCTAGGTTTCTTATAATTTTATATATAGGTTCCGGGATCCATCAAAAGAATCAATAGGGGAAGAATAGTATAGGAATATACTATAGCAAAAGAAAACAAAACCAAGGAATTTTTTTGATTTCCCATCCCAAGAAGTCATTGATTGAGCCATTAACAGATCATTTACGAAGTTCTATGGTAACTCCTTCAGATTTTGAAAGGAAGTAGATTAGTAAAGGGGACTCGGACCATTTTTCATGCTTAAACATGACATGAGATGAGTCAAAAAAGCATAAAAAAATCTCTAGGAGTCTAAAATGTTAAATGTATGATATGTGGTGGATCACTCAGCGGAAGAAAGATCAAATTTTCTTATGTGTAGAACCTCTTTGGACAACCACTAGTCACTTCCAGTAGAAAGTAAGTATCGTCGTAATCTAATAGCAGAACGATTTGTTCTTAGAACAGTGAAAGTAAAGAAAGAGAGAAACAAATAAAGAAAAAACTAGGGATTGGTTTTTTCTCGTTGTAATATCCATAATTCTGGTAAGAACAGGTTTATCCAAACAGAATATTTAGGAGGAATTCGGTTGGAAAAAATTTCCTATCATGCGTAGATTTGAGTTTTGAAATACAACTAAACTATAGTAATCATTCGTTGTTTGATCGAATGGTTATTATTCATTATTGTCTTTCCAGTATAATTTTGAAAGAGAGACAAGCTTTTTAAAAATAAAGCTTCGAAAAACGATCAATGCAAAACGATCAATTAAACAATTGATACAATTCGATTACTCAATCGATTACTCAATCGATTACTCAATCAATTATTAATATACCTAGAGTCCACTCCTTCCCCATACTACGAGTGAAAGGGAAAATGTAAAGACTACCATTAAAGCAGCCCAAGCGAGACTTACTATATCCATGTGAATTATATCTCCTATTTCTATGAAGGAATTATTCCATTATTGATCAATAATCATAGTAGAATCAATGGCGCAGAGTCAAAATAGGATTCTGACTTAAAGCTATTGATGAACCAATTCAATGAATCCACTCGTAACAGATTCTTTATAGGATTTCTGGTAGAATTGGGAAGTATTAAGTAAAAATATGATACACACACCTTTTCCTTGCAAATTGCAAAGGAATGCTCCTAATGGAACATGTGGGAATAGTAAGACCTATTGTTTGTTTTGTTACCCTTCTTTCATAAGAAAAAAAAATATACCATCAAGATAGATAACTATCTATTGGATATCTACATTTCCTATTTGATCTAAGCCTTACTGTCTTTCTTTCTGTGAAAGAATGGGGAGACATCACTACCATTATTACATACATTTTTTTTGTAATCTCCTTACACGACCAAAGAAATCTTTTTTTTTTACTTTGACTCTGTTATTCTATAAGATAAGAGCCGACCAACCATCCTGATTGAATGTTTGAGTACTCGGAGTCTCTCATAAGTATGGATACAAAGTATCTTCAGTCCTTTCCACAACTCCTAAATTGATTTCCCATCAGTCTATCCAATCTAATTCCAGACAGAGTCAGTAGACCCTACGTTAGTGTAGGTAGTGTAAGATAATTAGGAAGTCTTGATAGTCTTTCGTATAATCTTTTCTTCAATCCTAGGAGCAAAAATGGAATGTCCTTTAGGAACCTTTGGATACCAAGATTTCTGACCTCTTACTTTCGTAGTTCTGGAATTAATAAGTAAGCCTTACCTCATCCCTATTGGTATATCTGTTTGGGCCGCTACCCAGAACCCAAACAGAACCAGATTTTGAGAAAACAACTTACAGTCTTTTATAGAACTATGTATTCTATAAATCAAGTATCGACAAGCTCCGTCCTTTGCCTTTGCTTATGCAGGGCAAGAATTTGTCGAGTTCTATTCTATCAGTAGAATAAGAAATTCTAAGTATTTTGTTGATCAGGCGACACCCAGATTTGAACTGGGGATAAAGGATTTGCAGTCCCCTGC